TCTGACAAAATCAAAATATGTAATTGTCAGCAAAGTTGTTTCTTTTTTTTTTTTTTTCAAATCCAAAAAATTCTTCTTACTTATACATAAAACATAGGTCGTCTATTCAGCATTGGAAAAAGGGGATGAAATGCCCATTTTTATTACAATAAGTGGTTCAAATCATTTTATCGATATGAGTGTTCTATATGGATAAAATATTCATTTTGAAACCATCGCTATATTAACATAGTGGTAGAAAGAGTACCATGCTGCATCTAGACTTCAAACGGTTTGGTTTAACCATGTTAACTTAATGTTCCCACATTATTGGTTGATAGAGAATCAAAGGAGATTGACCAATAAATCACGAAATGCTATGGTTCTTACATATAATTTCTTAATTAATTCAGAAGTAATTCGCGAGATCATGCACCTTTTTCTTCCTAGTTAGAACGGAAAAAGGTACAGCTGGTTGGATCCAGCCGATTCTTGAAATAAACAACTCGCACACACTCCCTTTCCAAAAAAGATCAATACACCAATCACTATACTTAGATTTATTGGATTTGTTGCTAAAATATCGGTATTAAACCCGAAACTCCCGGCAGATGGCCAGTGGCCCAAAGAAACGAAAGAATCGGTTACATTTTTCATATGATCTCCTCTTATATATAGACTAAAAAACCGAACAGAGTTCTTTTTCTATTACCTCTTTTTCTTCTTTTTTTTTCCTTCCTTTTTTAAAATCGAGTCAAAAAATATCCGAGTTATAAACTACCCCTTTTGTTACAGCACTTCCTAAAAAGAGTTTTCCTTGGACTACGAACGGGAAGGATGAAAGCGAGTCGGTATGCTAATTCCTCACCCGCAAATCAGCCCTTCCCGTAGGTTATTTTCTCAACGAATACATAAACATAATTGTAGGAGTTAAATTTTGATATAATTCGAAAAAGCAAACGACAAGTCCAAGTTAATAAAATATGAAAAATATGTATTTTTCATATTTCTAAGATTAAACAAAAGGATTCGCAAATAAAAGTGCTAATGCTACAACCAGTCCATAAATTGTTAAAGCTTCCATAAAAGCTAGACTAAGCAATAGAGTACCTCGGATTTTTCCCTCAGCTTCGGGCTGTCTCGCGATACCCTCTACAGCTTGGCCGGCAGCAGTTCCTTGACCAACTCCAGGTCCAATAGAAGCAAGCCCTACGGCCAATCCAGCAGCAATAACGGAAGCGGCAGAAATCAGTGGATTCATGATAAGTTCCTCGTACAAAAAAAAAAAAAAAAAAAAAGAAATGGTTAATGATACAATCAACCAATGAATTATCACTTAATTATTCCATCGCTAGGATTCATCCAGTCAAAATAACTAAGAACTTCGAGTTGAGGTAATATAAAAAAATAATATTATTGAATCATCAGAACTACTTCGATATATCTTTTTTAGTTTCTATCCACTTTAGTTTCTATCCACAGAGTCTTTGTGAACCCATACGACTTCCGTTCTCCCATTTCTTGATTCCGAACTGTTATTTGAATTCTTCCATCTTTTCTTGATTTCATCTGTTTATTCATTCAATTCCCAGTCATAATGAGACGGAAGGACTTCTATTGGAATCCCTATCTAAATTTTCACAGTAAGTAATAGGACAAATGAAATCTATCTTTTATAACTAGTCAATATATCACATATACATGTCTTTCTTCCATAACGGAAACCAATCAGTCATTCATCTTAGATTCAATCGGATTCAAGAATCAATCATCTACAATAATTGACTTATAGCCATTCAATTACATTCCATATACCCGGTTCGACCCCTCCCTCTTCGAAGCAACTCATTTTTTTATGAATCCCTTTTTTTGAAAATTCTTTTCTCCCTTCCCTTTTCTTTATCATTATTCCCCCCGGATACAATCGAAATGGACAAATTGATTAGGCAAATCATTGCATAGAAATAGAATTATTTAATTGATCTAAGTTCATGCAATTTTATTTATTATTTACTAATATTTTCTTTTGGTCAATCGTTGAATAAAATCAACTGAAACCCTAATTGTTTCGTCTTTTTTATTTAATCACACGTTGTAAACATATATTACGAGAATTCTTATTCTAAATTCAAATTATTCAAATAATAATTTGAATAGTCTGACCAACATAAAGTGAATATGCATTGAGGGGGGTATGAGATTAAATTAAATGAACGAAAGGGGAATTTTAGGAAAAAGATCTTTTAGATCTCTTTCCTTTTTTTACAACTCTCTAATATCGTAATTTTTTTACTATTACTCTAGATCGTATATAGCGTAATTGTATATTCCCGAAATATATATTATCTTGAGCCGCGCATACATTTCCTTGGGCTAAGATAAAAAAAGACTATTTCAATGATGGCCCTCCATGGATTCACCTATATACGCCGCGGCTAAAGTTGCAAAAATCAGAGCTTGAATACCACTTGTAAATAATCCAAGGAACATAACAGGGATAGGAACGACTGAAGGTACTAAA